TTGGTTTCTATGAACTTTATGTTCATAAATAGATGGGCCTAAAAATTCATTTCAGACAATTGAACCTTCTCGAATTGTTTCTTTTTCAGAACCAAAAATATTTGTGCCAAAATAACAGATGCCAAGAAGAACAAAAGGCCTTGGACACGTGATGGATCCTGAAGTACTATTTCTCCGTCTCCCTGACCAAATCCACCCACGTTGGGATTACTTGTTAGTGGTTGATCAAGCTTGATAGATTCACCTTCTGAAACAAGAAGTTCTGGTCCTGGAGGGATAATATCGACCACTTGGTGCCCGTCTGACGTATCTGCTATGCTTATTTCATATCCCCCTTTTTCTTTACGTACTATTTTACTTACTATACCTGCTGATGTAGCATTATAGACTGTATTGTTACTCTTACTCCCATCGGGATAAATCTGACCCCTACCTCTGTTCCCGCCTACATATATAGGATATTTTAAGAAGTGAGCGTCTTTGTTAATAGCGGGGTCTGGGGAAAGAATAGGAAAGGTGATTTCGCTATATTTCTGACCTGGAACAGGACCTATCACAAGAATATTTTTTTTCATGGGGCGATAACTCTGAAAAGAAAGATTGCCCATCTTTTCTTTCATTTCGGGAGAAATACGATCGGGGGGGGCTAATTCGAATCCCTCAGGTAAAATAAGAACAGCCCCTACGTTCAAACCCCCTTTTTTACCATTAGCAAGAACCTGTTTCAGTTGCATATCATAAGGGATTCTCACAACTGCTTCAAATACAGTATCAGGAAGTATCGCTTGTGGAACCTCAATATCCACGGGCTTATTAGCTAAATGGCAGTTGGCACAGACAATACGCCCAGTCGCCTCTCGTGGATTTTCATAACCCTGCTGCGCAAAAATGGGATATGCATATGAAGTAGATGGCCAAGTTATTACATATAGCATGATCGATACAGAAATGGATCGAGCCATCTGCTCCTTTATCCGAGAAAATATATTTCTTTTTTGCATGGTCCAATCGTTGATCCCGAGAATTTCTACAATAAATTAGGTAGGTTACTAGTGTAGTTCCCTATCCACGATTCTGCTATTGTAATGGAATAATTTTACTGGAATGGAATACAGGAAGAATCTCTGGGATGGATATAACTATAAAAGGTGAGTAAGATTTTTAATGCTTTGTTTATATATGTACAAACAAAGTAACAAACATTATGATTTGATTAATATCGGGGAATCCGTCTTTAGTCATTCATTGAATGATAAATCACTACAAGTGACGGGGATACGCGATTTAAATAACGGAAAATCCAATATTTTAAAAGTGTATCTAGAATGACTGGGAAAGTGGAAACAAGACCAGATATAATTTGATCATTATGATAAAATCCAAAATCCTTGGAGATAGAGCCGATCATTAGTTCCCAACCATGAGGCGAATGGAATCCGATACATAAATCAGTTAATAAAAGAATAGAAAAAGCTTTTATTGTGTCACTTAAGTTGTAGAGGAATTCTTTTACCCAAGAATTAAGAACGAGAAGTTCTTCATTACCCAGAATAGAATAACCACTTAGAATAGCGAAACAGATTATATTTGTCGAGAAGTGCAAAATGCTATGAATATGACCCTCATTGTGCATCTTGACCAATTGTATCGTTTCTTTGTGGATTCCTATACGGAGCTTTTGTATATGTGTCTCCGGGTACTCCTTTATCATTTCGTCCAAAAAGAAAAGTTCTTCTAATTCTATGAATTTTTCTAGAAGATTCTTTTCTTTAATATCATTCAAAAACGTTTCCGGTTGCCTAATATTCCACCAATTTGTAAACCAGGATTCCAAAAATTTTTTTAATGAGAGAGAAACCCACCAGGGTAAAAATATAATAGATGCAAGATATGCGAGGGTAGTGAATGTTTTCTTTTGTGGCATTTTTAATCTGTAAATTACTAATGAAACCACCTCTTTCGTCGACTCTATCCGATCGAATATTTCTATGAAGCATGAGTTCTATAACAAGGTATCGAACCTATGAATCTACGCCTCCTTTTTTATTTTTCATATATTGGTTAGTCCTTAGATCAAGAAATAATATAGAAATAAGAATAAGGGTTTGCTTCGAATGAATAAAAAAATTTATTGAAAAAAGAGGGGTTATTTACAATATAGAATCCATCTGTATCTAACGTACCAATTCAAAATAAAATAATGGGACCCCAAAAAAAGACGAATTCTGGATTATATTCTGAAATGTTCTGAGATATATGATGAACCCATACTTCTTAGACTTGTTACTAGTCTGAAAGAATTTAGTTTTTTTGTGGAAACAAAAAAAGTTTCGTTTTCTGTGTATTCCATAGACATCCCCTTTTGCTTGAATGAGTGTTCTGAAAAAACTTAAGTTAAGTTCTATAAAATGAAGATTCCTTAGTCCCCTCCTCCATGCTAACAAAGCATTAATTTTTCGCAGTTCATTTCAAAATACTTCAATCGGTACGCGCAAGAAATAGGCCAATTCCGCTGCTTTTTGTTCAATTTCTCGTGGAGTTAGGTTCTCATCAGTCCGAGTCAAGGGAATGGCTCCCTGGCCTCTGATTTCCATATAAAGGACACGACGAGGAAAAAGACCCTCTTTAATTTCGATTCTAATCGACTGTACATCCCTCATAAGGAATCGAAGGAAGATACGACGATTTATTCCAGGAAATCCCCAACGAAAAATACACACTATTCCTTCTTTTCGATCGAATCGGTCATAACCACTACCTACATTCCACGAAATAGTGCACCACAAATAGGAGCTAATGAACAGACCCGCGATCCCGTAGAAAGACATAACGATGCCTTGTGGAAAAAATAGAATTTCCTGAGACGGGAATAAGGATATCAGATTCCTACCAAGATAACTAGAAGTTCCAACCAATAAGAATCCTAGTGAACCTAAAAGGAGGATACAGGCCCAGCAGAAATTACTTGTTTTTCGAGACCCCGTTATAAGTTCTATCCATATACGTTCTGAGCGCCAGTTCATACTAGATCAAGTTGCATTTTATTGGAATTGAGAGAATAACCCAAATGAATTTTACTTTACTTTTTTGTTCCCGAAGTAACTCTCATCAACTAGCACTATTATGATGTGAACCATTAGAAATAATTCATCAAATTGGTTAGATATAAAAGCGGCTGCTTCATAGGGATCTAGACAATCTTATTTTTTTGAACATGAAGAAATAAAGAAGCCATTGCAATTGCCGGGAAAACTAGGCCCACTAAAGGCACAAAAATAGAGGGTAAATCAAAAGTTGTCATAGAATGGATACCTCGATTTAAAATTTGTACCTGTTATAAAGATATCTTATGATAAGTATATCTATTATAAGTATAGAATAATAAGTGCAAGGAATGTAGAACTAAATATGAATTCTCGCGGGAGATATCGAAATATGCACGATTTCTATTCTACAATTTTCTCTTTTTGAATTTTTCTATCTCTATAATACGTAAGAGGATAATATGAAATTATTTATTCTTCATAAAATAAAATTTTGCCAAAACAAAAAAAGGATGCATTCTTTCTTTTATCCTGTTGATCGAAACTTCCTGATTTCTAATCAGGAATATAGTACCAATTATAGGTATAAAATACAGATTTTTTGGAAAAAAAAGGACCCGAAACTTCTGATTTGTCTATGGATCTTATGCCCGTAATGAAAACGAACTCTTCTTTTTTTCTTTACTGATAACTAAAATATTTCTTTGCCCCCCAAAAAATAACTTAATTGAATGCTCTACTTGATTGAATTTTGATTTAAGGGAAAGAAACCGTGAAGTTGAAATAACTCACTCAGAACACTTTTTAAAAGATTACGTGGTACGATTGAGTCCAATAAGCCTTTATGGAATAAATACTCAGCCGCCTGGGAACCATCAGGTACTGTCTTATTCAATGTTTGTTCAATTACTCGTTTACCCGCAAATGCAATGTAGGCATTAGGCTCGGCAATAATGATATCTCCCAACATACCAAAACTTGCAGTCACCCCACCGGTTGTAGGAGATGTAAGGATTGATACATAGAATAACTTTTTATTTGATTGATAATTATATGAAGCGGAAGAGATTTTAGCCATTTGCATCAAGCTCAAACTGCCTTCTTGCATGCGCGCTCCTCCCGAAGCACAAACTATAATAAGAGGGAGAGCTTTACGACTCGCATGCTCGATCAAACGGGTAATTTTCTCGCCTACTACGGATCCCATACTGCCCCCCATGAACTGAAAATCCATAACCCCAATAGCTATGGGAATACCATTTAGTTGACCTATGCCTGTTTGAATAGCCTCGGTTAACCCTGTTTTTCTTTGATAAGAATCGATACGATCTTTATAAGGTTCCTCTTCTGAATGAAATTCAATGGGGTCCAGAGAAACCATGTCTTCATTCATAGGATCCCAAGTGCCCGGATCAACCGAAAGCTCGATTCTATCTGAACTGCTCATTTTCAAATGATATCCGCATTGTTCACAAACATTTAGTTTTGACTTAAAAAATTTCTTATAATTTAACCCATAACAACTTTCGCATTGAACCCACAAATGCCTGTATTTTTTATTTATATCGAGATCATTATATCTTCTTCTCATATTGAAATCGCTTCTATTTGTGCTAATTCTTATACTGGAACTCTCGTTGTCACTACTATTTACACTTTCATTACAAATGTAACTATACATGTAACTGTCGCTGTAATTGTCGCTACCGCCTGAAATGTAATTATCAATACTGATTTCAGAACGAAGATAACTATCAATGCAATTAAAAATGTGATTATTCCAACTATATTGAGTATCATACATATAACGATCGTAGTAGTGATTGTCACTTTGAGAACCATTATTCAGATAACTATAAAAGGCACTTTCTAGTTCATTCATAAAAGAGCGGTCGTTGTCAATCTCGAAAATAAAATTTTCAATATTAAAATATATCGAATAACTGTTACCATTAC